GGGCATCCACCATTATACCTACAATGATCGGGCATACTATTGCTATACATACTGGACGGGAGCATTGGCCTATTTTTATAAAAGATCGTATGGTAGGCCATAAATTGGGAGAGTTTGCACCTACTATGAAATCTGCTACACATGCGAAAAATGATAATAAATCCCGTCGTTAATAATTACTAAAATGAATACAGATAATTATTGATCATTACTAAGAGGTAAAGTTTATGAAAAAGAACATAAGAGGTAGAGAATGTTTGAAGAACATAACAGATGAAGAACTTAGAGAACAAAGGAACAAAACAGAGGGAAAAGTATATGCGTTAAGTCAACATATATTTATGTCTGCTCACAAAGCACGAAGGGTGATTGATCAGATTCGTGGACGTTCCTATGAGGAAACACTTATGCTACTCGAACTAATGCCTTATCGAGCATGTTATCCCATTTTAAAATTGGTTTATTCTGCAGCAGCAAATGCTCGTCACAATCTGGGTTTCGATGAAGAAAATTTAGTTATTAGTAAAGCTGAAGTCAATGAGAGTCATACTTTGAAAAGATTAAAACCTCGAGCTAGAGGACGGAGTTATGCAATAAAAAGACCCACTTGCCATATAAGGATTGTTTTGAAAGATACAACTTTCTATAAAATAAACAGAAACGAGCTTCTATTATGCTTAAAAAAAGCCGAATGGGTCAAAAACAATAAGAATAAGTACAAAGATAAAACATGTCATGCTATGTATAATAGCGGAGGATTATGGGACAAAAAATAAATCCACTTGGTTTCAGACTTGGTACAACTCAAGATCATCATGCTATTTGGTTTTCACAACCAAAAAATTATTCCGAGGGTCTACAAGAAGATCAAAAAATAAGAGATTGTATCAAGAATTACATCCAAAAAAATATGAAAATATCCTCTGGGGTCGAGGGAGTTGCGTGCATACAGATTCAAAAACGAATTGATCTGATTCAAGTCACAATCTATATGGGATTCCCAAAGCTATTAATAGAAGGAAGAACCCGAAGAATCGAAGAATTGCAGCTGAATATACAAAAAGAACTTAATTGTGTGAACCGAAAACTCAACATTGCTATTACAAGAATTCCAAACCCTTACGGAAACCCTAATATTCTTGCCGAATTTATAGCCGGACAATTAAAAAATCGAGTCTCATTTCGCAAGGCAATGAAAAAGGCTATTGAATTAACCGAACAAGCAGATACAAAAGGAATTCAAGTACAAATTGCAGGGCGCATTGACGGAAAAGAAATCGCACGTGTTGAATGGATCAGAGAGGGTAGGGTTCCTCTACAAACCATTCGAGCTAAAATTGATTATTGTTCTTATCCAGTCCGAACTATTTATGGGGTATTAGGCATCAAAATTTGGATATTTAGAGAAGAAGAATAAGAAAATTTACTGTCCTACCCATTAAAAAAAAAAAATAGAATAAAAAACAACAAACTCTTTTCTTTCATTCTTTTTCCCTTAAATCAAAAAAATGAGCAATTCAAATTCTATAGGGTTAAATAAAAGGTTGATTGATAATCTTCTAAAACTTAATTGCTATGCTTAGTGTGCGACTCGTTGGTTTTTTTTTTTAGAGGATAGGATTAAAAATAAAAAAAAAAAAAAGAAATGGATCGAAGCCTACTATCAACTAATAGCTATAAAACGAATAACCAACTCATCAATTTACACTATCTGGATACAAAAAAATCAGTCAAGATATGATACATTCATTGGACATATCATTGTAGCAACTGAAATTTTTTTTTGCATAAACAACAGAAAAACCAATCTGATTGTTGGTATAAAAGTATGCAGATAAATGGAAGGGTGAAAGAAAGAAAAAGAATATCAATGATATACGATTCCAATATATGTAAGGTTTATGTTATGAGTCATCTCATAAAAAAAAAAGACAATGTAATAAAGCATCAATACAGATTGATCTAATTATAGATGAATTTGTTCATAGAAAAAAAAAATCAAGAGTCTCGAGTCAATAAAGACTAAGAAGATTGACTCAAGAAAAAATTTCATGGGGGCTTCATTGTAGAATTCAAACCTAACCATTAATTGAGAAGTGATGGGAACGACGGAACCTATGAATACAGAAGATTCTATTGACAAATGAATTCTAATAATTCATTGGATGGGATGGCGGAACAAACCAGGGACCAATTCAATTCATTTAGTCGGAAAATTCATGAGCTAACCCTAGAACTGAAATAGATATTGAAAGAGTAAATATTCGCTTGCGAAGTTTTTTGTTAGGTTACTCAATCTTATTCGATATACAATATGAGAAAAGGCAAAACAAAAAAAAAAAATAAGGATTCGTTAGAAAAAAAACGACATTATATTATCTTAGCTATAAATAGAATACAGGTTTAAGTATATTCAAACAAGATATAGAAATTCCTAATAGATTAGATGAAATTTCAAAAAATCCATAATATGATTAAGTATATTTATTTTGATTAAATTGAAATCCTTTCATTCGCAAGGAGCCGGATGAGAAGAAACTCTCATGTCCGGTTCTGGAGTAGAGATGGAATTAAGAAAGAACCATCAACTATAACCCAAAAAGAACCCGATTTCGTAAACAACATAGAGGAAGAATGAAGGGGATATCTTATCGAGGCAACCATATTTGTTTCGGAAAATATGCTCTTCAGGCACTTGAACCGGCTTGGATCACATCGAGACAAATCGAAGCGGGTCGACGAGCAATGACACGAAACGTACGGCGTGGTGGAAAAATATGGGTACGTATATTTCCCGACAAACCCGTTACGGTAAGACCTACAGAAACACGTATGGGCTCGGGTAAGGGATCTCCCGAATATTGGGTAGCCGTTGTTAAACCAGGTAGAATACTTTATGAAATGGGCGGAGTAGCAGAAAATATAGCCAGAAGGGCTATCTTAATCGCGGCGTCTAAAATGCCTATACGAACTCAATTCATTATTTCGGGATAGGAACGTGTAACAAAAGGCAAGAAGTCTTGGGGATAAAAAACAATTGCAGGTTTCTTTTTTTTTTTTTTTACTTCGCCCTTTGCGTTAAAAGAAAAGATTCAAAAATGATATGATTCAACCTCAAAGCCATTTGAATGTAGCGGATAACAGCGGGGCTCGAGAATTAATGTGTATTCGAATCATAGGAGCTAGTAATCGCCGATATGCTCATATCGGTGATATTATTGTTGCTGTGATCAAGGAAGCATTACCAAACACACCTCTAGAAAGATCCGAAGTGATCAGAGCTGTAATTGTACGTACTTGTAAAGAACTTAAGCGTGATAACGGTATGATAATACGATATGATGACAATGCTGCAGTTGTCATTGATCAAGAAGGAAATCCAAAGGGAACTCGAGTTTTTGGGGCGATTGCACGAGAATTGAGACAGTTAAATTTCACTAAAATAGTTTCATTAGCCCCTGAGGTATTATAAGAGAATACGTAATATAATTATGTTATTTATATTATACATAGGAATTTGAATGAAATAGATTAATTAATAGATTAGATTGTATCTCACGTATATACCTTCTATATTCTAATATCGAATCTAAAAAAAGCATGTTGATTATGTCAAAAATGGGAGGAAAAAAGAATTTTAGTTTATCATGGGTAGGGACACTATTGCTGACATAATAACGTCTATACGAAATGCTGACATGAATAGAAAAGGTACGGTTCGAATAGCATCAACTAACATCACTGAAAACATTGTTAAAATACTTTTACGAGAAGGTTTTATTGAAAATGTCAGGAAACATCAGGAAAACAACAAATATTTTTTGGTTTTAACCCTACGACATAGAAGGAATAGAAAAGGAACATATAGAACTATTTTAAATTTAAAACGGATCAGTAAACCAGGTCTACGAATCTATTCTAACTATCAACGAATTCCTAGAATTTTAGGCGGGATGGGGATTGTAATTCTTTCTACTTCTCGAGGTATAATAACAGACCGAGAGGCTCGGCTAGAGGGGATCGGTGGAGAAATTTTATGTTATATATGGTAATCTTTCTGATAGTCGAATTGTATCCGAAATTTCCATTTCCTATAAAAGAAAAAAGGGGCGCGTTAGTTGATACTTCTAAGGGTTTTGCCTAAAATACAAGAACAAAATATTTATTCATGAAGGTTTAATTAATGAATCACTTCCCGATGGTATGTTCGGAGTTCATTTCCATAATGAAGATCTAATTCCGAGTTCTATTTTATTGAAAGGATACGACGGAGTAGTATATGTATACTACTGGAATCAAGTCAAAATGGAAATAAGTCGTTATACTTCAACCAGAAAACGTCGAATTTATAGACTCCGTAACAAGGATTCGAAAGGATTAGCAAGGATTCAAAAGATTAGGTGGTTTTTTTCAACTTCAACATTCCCTTCTGGGGATAGAATTCTAGGTTCAAGAAACTTATTTTCTTCCAATAAGTATATTCGGAATTAAGTTAAGGAACAACAACTATGAAAATCAGGGCCTCCGTTCGTAAAATTTGCGAAAAATGTCGACTGATCCGTAGGAGGGGACGAATTATAGTAATTTGTTCCAACCCGAGACATAAACAAAGACAAGGATAATCTTTTTAAAAAGGACTCTCTAACGTAATGGACCCAATGAAAAAAGGATCCGCTTTGACATGAAATGGATATATCCATATATCTTGGATTTCTATTTATGAGATGATAAAGTATGGCAAAATCAATAGCAAGACCCGGTTCACGTAGAAATGTGCGTATTGCTTCACGTAAGAATACACGTAGAATACCAAAGGGAGTGATTCATGTTCAAGCGAGCTTCAACAATACCATTGTGACTGTTACAGATGTACGGGGTCGGGTAATTTCTTGGTCCTCCGCCGGTACTTGTGGATTCAAAGGTACAAGAAGGGGTACACCATTTGCCGCTCAAACTGCAGCAGGAAATGCTATTCGGACAGTAGCAGATCAAGGTATGCA